TGCTGTCATTTTTTATGTATATGGTTACAATTATCTACGCTCCCAGTGTGCCTATGATGTAGCACCAGGCGGACTGTTAGCTAGTGTGTATCATCTTACGAGAATAAAGTATGGCGTGGATCAACCCGAAGAGGTATGTATAAAAGTATTTGCCTCGAGGAGGGATCCGAGAATTCCGTCTGTTTTCTGGGTTTGGAAAAGTGTGGATTTTCAAGAACGGGAATCCTACGATATGGTGGGAATCTCTTATTCTAATCATCCGCGTTTGAAACGTATTTTAATGCCTGAAAGTTGGATAGGGTGGCCTTTGCGTAAAGATTATATTGCCCCCAAATTTTATGAAATCCAAGATGCTCATTGAATGATAAAACAAGGATCTTCACTTCTAGAATTCTATAGATTCCAGGCTCTCTTCTCGGTGAAACATAGGAATTTAGGTCTCATTTGTAGTCTGGCTAGGATAACAAACAAGACACTTAGGGCTTCATTGGGATTCTCAAATTTGAAATATACTTATTTCGGATGATCCAAGCCAATAGGATGAACCAAATGAGTTCTGCATCATGAACTTTGTCGTGCGCACATCACTTAGATGGACTCTAATAAAGTCATGTAATGTAGGAGGCAATGCAAAAATAGAATTTGAAAAAAATACAAGGGAATGAAAGGATATCGGATTCGATTTCTATTCGTTTTTTTTTTTGAAGGAGAGGATAAATCAACTCAAAAGAATAGAAATCTAGAGTCTCATTTCTTAGATACTTTGTCTAAGAAAGTCTTTACCCATCTATCAAATCAAAATAGATGGGATATCTCTCTAAAAACCGAGAGGGCTAATATATATTAGGATCTAGACTCTTTATGAATTGAATCCAAATGTATCTTGATTCATATCAATTCCTTTATAGAGGCTCAGCCAAATGAATCGTGTGTCAGGAACCAGATTTGAACTGGTGACACGAGGATTTTCAGTCCTCTGCTCTACCAGCTGAGCTATCCCGACTATTCCCGATACTGCATCCTCATTTTACTAGAGAAGTTGGGTATATGTCAATTGAAAGGATATTAGAAAGTCTCGTCCAGGTCCGGGAATTTATTGGATCGTCAAAAGAACAACTTAGTAAGTTTCCGGATGAATAAAAATCTCCATTGTGAATCATTCAAATTCAAATGGGGATTCCTTGCTCAAAGATGTTCATTTGTACACGTATAATCTATCCCACAAAACTCGTGAGAAGAGAAAAACCTTTCTGCTCAGAGTGGTTGGTAAAAGCGTAGGTGAATGGGAAAGAGAAGGGATTTGGAAGCGCTAACGAAAAAAAGGATCAATATAAAGAAAAGGATAGACTCAAGCGTTAGACAGCGAAATGGGCTCTTTGGGGATAGAGGGACTTGAACCCTCACGATTTCTAAAATCGACGGATTTTCCTCTTACTATAAATTGCATTGTTGCCAATATTGACATGTAGAATGGGACTCTATCTTTATTCTCGTCCAATGACTCAATTCTTCAAAAGATCTATCAGACTCTGGAGTGAATGATTTGTCTCTTTATTCTTCAATCTGAATCGATTCACAAGAATTCTTCCATTTTTCATATAACAAATCCAGATTCGAGCCGTCATTAATCATTTGATATTTTATAGTATTTCAGTACGCATACCTTACCTATGTATATTATATAGGGTTATCCTTCACTCTTTCTGAAGTTTCAAGAGAAAGATTCCTTTACCAACGTAAGACAATCAACTCCATTTGTTAGAACAGCTTCCATTGAGTCTCTGCACCTATCCTTTTTGATTTTCGCTTTCCGAACCTTTCTTTGTTTTCAGAAAACGGGATTTGGCTCAGGATTGCCCATTTTTGTTAATTCCAGGGTTTCTCTGAATTTGAAAGTTCTCACTTAGTAAGTTTCCCTACCAAGGCTCAATCCAATTAAGTCCGTAGCGTCTACCAATTTCGCCATATCCCCCTTTGAGATTAAGATCTCACTGTGATGTCCTTCCCACTTGTCTTTTATTTCTACCGGCACTATTGAATTTAGTAGAGACTTATTGCTATCTCGAAAAAGTCTTTTCTCATCTTTGCTTTTTGGTCCAATCAAAAACGATTTTATCATTTATGTCTCTACAATTCAATATAAGTGGATCCATCCCATATATCTATCTGTCCTCCTTCCGATCACTTTTCTATGTAATTACCATTACTTAAACGGTCGATTTTTCGTCCTAAATTCCACCTTTACGAATGAAAGCGGCGGCATGTCTCATTTGTTATAACTAAGAATTCCATTCAAAAATGAGAATTTGCAAGATAGATGATAGGGAAGAAAAGAGAGAAGGGTAATCAAAAGAATTTCAAATGTCGGTTGAATTCAAAAACAAAAAAATTGTATTCTAATTAGTTAATAGCAAGCAAGGATTCTGAGAGTTTATTGAATTCCTAGGCGTGTCGAATTTCTCGTATGTCAGCCTACTTAGCTCAGAGGGTAGAGCATCGCATTTGTAATGCGATGGTCATCGGTTCGATTCCGATAGTAGGCTTTTCTCTTTTTCTTTTTTTGATTTTTCATCATTGAGAATGTCCTTTTGAAATCAAAGACTAGTGAAAAAAAGGTCTTCCGCTTTTGCTAAAAGTCATCGATTTCTATTAGGTTATAGGAACTTCCAACTAGGATATAAAAAGTTTTCTATATCTATAATAGAGAATATAAAGGAAAGAGCTGGATATTTCTTTATCCTTTTCTTTTTCTATATCTATATAAAGAATATAAAGGAAAGAGCTGGATATTTCTTTATCCAATTCATCTCGTTATTCTTTAATAGTCCATTTGAGTCATTTTCACTTCATTTCTCATTTAGTTCAGTTTGAGTTTAGTTTTATTCTGTAAAATGAAATTTCATCAATAAGAGTGAAATATAAATAAGAGGAAGGAGTCTTTATGTCACGTTACCGAGGACCTTGTTTCAAAAAAATACGCCGGCTGGGGGCTTTACCGGGCCTAACTAATAAAAGTCCCAAAGACCGAAAGGATCGTAGAAACCAATCGGGGTCTTGGAAAAAATCCCAATATCGTATTCGCCTAGAAGAAAAACAAAAATTGCGTTTTCATTATGGTCTTACAGAACGCCAATTGCTTAAATACGTTCGTATCGCCGGAAAGGCCAAAGGTCCGACAGGTCAGGTTTTACTACAATTACTCGAAATGCGCTTGGATAACATTCTTTTTCGATTGGGGATGGCTCCGACTATTCCTGGAGCTCGCCAATTAGTTAACCATCGACATATTTTAGTAAATGGTCGGATCGTAGACATACCAAGTTATCGCTGCAAACCCCGAGATACTATTACGGCAAAGGATGACGGAAAATCTAAAGTTCTAATTCAAAATTCTCTCGATTCCTCTCCTCACGAGGAATTACCAAACCATTTAACTCTTGACCCAGTGCAATCGAAAGGATTAGTCAATCAAATAATAGATAGTAAATGGGTCGGTTTGGAAATAAATGAATTGCTAGTCGTAGAATATTATTCTCGTCAGACTTAAACCGAACGAAAATAAAAAATTTTTCTAATAAGGTAAAGTGTGGACAACTTTGCTCCCTTTCGGCGAAGTCAATTAACCTAAGGTTAAGAGAAAGAAGGGTTTGAGCCGTATTTTTCTCTTATTTCGGTATCATAGATCGAGAGGGAGATTTTCTTTCCTTATCTCCCCCTTTCTTTCCAGTCTTTTACGTGCCACAGCCATTAGGAATAGAGAATCTATATCAAAGAACGGTCTAACTATATGGAAGACTGATATCGATTCTTATTTGATCTATTGTGGTTAGTAAGATCGGTGCCTTGGGTGAAGGTACGGAAAGAGAGGGATTCGAACCCTCGGTAAACAAAAGCCTACATAGCAGTTCCAATGCTACGCCTTGAACCACTCGGCCATCTCTCCTACATAATAATTATGACCCAAAAACCGAGTGAATTGCGAGTCATTTATCTGAATTATTGGGTAGGTCCGACTAATCAACTCTAACGATAAAAAGCTATCAAAATCGAAAATTTTTGATCCAAGTCAAAGAAAGATCTTTCCTTCGAGGCTCCCGAGATAAAGAGAAAATTGCTTTACTTGTGAAAACGATTAACTCTTCCTGTTTGCCAAAACAAGGTTCTCTTCTTTGTCGGCGTATCCCTTTCTTCCCGATTCAATCACGAAATTCGAACAAATCAACCGATTGAGGGATCTATATTTTATAGACGCGGATTAATGGATCTCTTTAGATCATCATTCTAGTTAGACTACGATTCGATACCCTAAGACTTTTCATCCAATCCAGGTTTCGAGTTATCAACAACAAACTCCTAGGCCATCGATCTAGTACAAATTCCTAAACTCTCTTTTCTATGGGATTATTTTTCGATTTGGATTGTCTCGTGTATCCCCGCTATGTACACAAGACAAAATAAAATAGGCGGTTATTCTCTTCTCATCATAGACTGATTATGAGTATTCGATCCTTTTTCTTCTTTGGATCCTAATTCCATCAAAATTTCGTGGTTTCTTCTAATCTGTAACTTCAATGTCATCGGCATCGTTTCCTTCGTTGGTTATACGATTCCATTAGAATGAAATCGAATCAGGTTGCACTATTTTGTTTTTAGTTCTTATCAATTCCCGTGAAAAGGAACAATTTGAATAGTGAATAGTTGAATAGAAGGCAAATATTTTTTTTATTTTGAATGACTCTAATTTTATGGTATTTCGTACTGTACCATTCTTTTCGTTGTGGGATCCTGTTTCCATGAGAGAGAGGGAATGCTAAGAATTTTCGAATGGATTGTTGCCTATGCCTAGACCACGGATAAATGGAAATTTTATTGATAAGACCTTTTCAATTGTAGCCAATATCTTATTACGAATAATTCCGACAACTTCAGGAGAAAAAGAGGCATTTACCTATTATAGAGATGGTGCGATTTGATTTTTTTATTCCTCTTAGTCTTACGAGAAAGACACACGATTCGGGATCGGGATAAAAAGAAAAAGAAATCTACGCTTGTTGAAGGTAAAGTTTGGAAATAGAACAACTCCTTCTGTTGTGTATCCTCGATTAATGCAGCCTCAGATACTAAGTTTGAATTGTTGATTCTAGTATTGAGCGAAGGTTTATACCTATCGGTTCGTTATTACAGGTCAATCCTACGTTACTAGTACCAATAGGCAGCATAGGGGAAGAAGCACTACACCCCGGAATCCATAAACAAAAACTTTGTGAGACATTATCCCTTTCCTTAGCAGGCTCGGGACTACGAACAATGGTTGGGACAACAAACATCCATCGTGTTTGTATTTTGGATACCCGTAGAACCGTCGAAGGCTGTTGAAGTGACTCATTCCCGGAAATTCGGGGGCGCTGAGAACAAAGAAATTGTTGGAGTTATCATTTCTCTCTAGTACCAATATGCTCGATGTTAAGAAAGGATCTCTTGCAGGAAGGTTGGCTAGAGATTTCGTGTAAAAACACCAGCCCTGTTCAGTTCATAATGAGAATATTTTCATCTTTTTTGATTCCCTGTATTATTTTCATTATGCACATAAGAGAGGAGCCGTATGAGATGAAAATCTCATGTACGGTTCTGGAACGGAGATTCTTTGAATTGAATGACGACCGTAACGGATGTCGGCGCAATCCGAAGGAAATTATGCGGAAGCTTTGCAGAATTATTATGAAGCTATGCGACTAGAAATTGATCCCTATGACCGAAGTTATATACTTTACAACATAGGACTTATCCACACAAGTAACGGAGAACATACAAAAGCTTTGGAATATTATTTTCGAGCGCTAGAACGAAACCCATTCTTACCACAAGCTTTTAATAATATGGCCGTGATCTGTCATTACGTGCGACTATCTCCACTATAGAAAGAAAGGGGGAAAGAAAGATCAAATCCGCTAGTAAAGACTAGAAAAATAGGCTTTCTACCTATGCATCGTCTAAACGAACGATTTTTATGAGCTGTAGAAAAGAAAGAACCTTCTTCGAAGTCGAAATATGAAGAAAGAGATATGCCCAGCTGTTTTCTTCTATGGATAAAGGATCTAATTGATAGAGTAAGCGCCGTAAAGATCAATTCGCGGAGTTTTGTACCGATACAATACTAACTGCTTACTTAGGTCATGATGTGCGATAAATGTTAGGAATCCACTTATGTAATAGAGTGGACCTACTAACGACTAAGGTATTGAGCAGCGGTGTAGGATCAGATCCCAAAGATAGTGAGTCTTTCCTTGAAAGTCTTTTTCAAAAATTCTATAGAAAGTTCGATATAAGATGAAATCGAGATAGTTACCTTTCAGAAAATTCGAACGATAGGATAAATCCTATGCTTTAGTCGTAGGAAGGTGGGAGCGAAGATAAAACTAAAACAGATTATTCATCCAAATTTCAGATTTAAGTTTGAAACTCATGTCATTAGCTTCTTTTGGTTAACACGAAAAATGGGATAGATCTATGAGAAAGCTTATTCAATTCAATAGGGTCGACTACAATTGGATACCAAAAGAGTTGACTGCCGAGCCGTATGAGGTAGGAAACTCTCAAGTACGGTTCGAAGGGAAGGAATTAACCAGCCTATTCCGACCGGGGAGAACAGGCCATTCGACAGGGAGATTCTGACATTGCAGAGGCTTGGTTCGATCAAGCCGCTGAGTATTGGAAACAAGCTATAGCACTTACTCCTAGTAATTATATTGAAGCGCATAATTGGTTGAAGATCACGAGGCGTTTCGAATAAAAGATGACACCATTTCTTTCTTGGAATTCATTTCGTGGAATTCCTTGTTTGTTAACCCCCTCAGTCAACTAAAATCAAGCATTCCCCTCGGAAGAACCAATAAAGGAATTTCATTATATCCCTTCTAAGCCTTCGAGTTCGTCTGCTAGTTCGTAGGGATAAAAGAGAGACAGAGAGCGTCCCAACTATACTTTGTTCTTCTCGTTCTTTTTTCTATAAAAACCTGACTCTGAAAGCGACTAAAAGAGACTTGGAATCGCTGAATCTAGATCCCCAAATATCTTGGAGTAATGGCTAATGGCTGTTCGCGCGATTTGGACTCGAGTCTATTGTATGGAAATCAGACGACGCAGTTCCATTTAAGAACTTGGAATTGAGATCTGAAGATAGGACAAACAAAAAGTCGTTTTTGCATCAATCGAAAGCCCTCAAGGGTTTTTTGAGGATTCAAAGGGTCCGTTGAGCGCCTCATGGCTATGTCATAATAGATCCGAACACTTGCCCCGGATCGACTTCCAGATCAGAATTGCTCTAGTGAATAACGAAAGAAATTACATAGATGGCAGATAGAAAGATAGAAGCGAAAGAGACTCATTCTATCTCTTTTAGATTCACTAATTATTTCACTGTTGGCAGGTCTCTTTGTATGTGTTGTCCGGAAAGAGGAGGACTCAATGATTATTCGTTCGCCGGAACCGGAAGTCAAAATT